AATCAATCGAAGAATAGTCATTCAAGTCAATATTTGAAGGTTCAATAATTGTTATTAGCTTATCTTAGAGCTTAGTAATAGTAAATCGATGGGGAAAATGGCAATCCCCATCTCGCAAATCATAAAAAAAAAAATGTACTCTACTCACTATATTGAACCTTGTATCTTGCGTCTAATAACGCCCTTTGTTTCTTTGTTTCAAACAAAACACAAATAGTGCCATTTTTAGGACCCAGTATACGATACAGTACAGAATTATTAATTACTAATTTATCCAATCATTGATTCATGTTGATTTAGATCATCTGAAGGGTTTCTTATCGCATTATTATTTATTCTTTGCTTTTTTATTTTATTTTTTTTGTCGTACAAAAAAACCTTTTGAATAACCGGTAGAAATGGATTTAGCTAAAGAAAAAGCTTTTACCGCTGCCCAATATCCCTTTCTCTTCCAAAAATTTCTACGAATATGCTTTTTTGATATAGAAGTACGTTTTTTTGGAACCGCCATGCAAAAAACAAGTTATTAACTTTTCTAAGTTGAATGTGAAAGACATGTATTGTTCAAAATAGATCATTAATTCTTTCTATTCATATATCTATTATTTAGTTCATAGGTTTTCTTCATAACATACAAATGCGCGCATATAGCATATAATTAATTAATTATTGCTGGGGACCAAAACAAAAGTTGGAAAATAAAAAGAAAGGAGATGCGATTCGCTAAGTATAACTCTCATAGAAAAAAAGATAACTCTTTTTTTTTAAGTATTCATTATTATTGTATACAATGACAATGTCAGAAGAAATAAAATTGCACTGATTGCTTCATATCTCCATTCATTAGGATCGATGGTATCAACTACCAATGGAATCGACTCCCGCTGATAAATGATAAATAAGATAAAAAAGGAAAAATAAAAGAAAAGGTTCCAATTCCTATCTCAGTCTATTTGAAATATACCATATATATACCTACCGTCGTGATACACTTAATAACAATAACCAGAAATTAATTACATTACCTAAATGAGATAAAACAAAAATATTTTATCTATCAATTGATCAAATTCAAGCATAGCGTCCCCACGATTCAAATAAGACTTTTGTTCAATGATCCATTACCATTACTTGAACTTGATTAAGGCAATTTTAGTAACCTCTTACTTCACCTCTATAGGAGGTTACAAGTATCATAGAATTTCCCACAAGTTCTGGTGGAAGCCAATCAATCAGTTTCAAATTAAACTTAAATTAGTTAATGATTTTGGATAAAATAATTAGATCTTGTTGGGTCGAGTTATTTGTGGATCTCATGATCCATATCAAAAGCTAATAACTACTTAACCCCCAGCCCAGTATTAACCAATAATTTGATTAATTAATTATATCATTTGACCAATTCAATTGTAACTCCTTGGGTTAAATTTTAAATAGGCGAGGAAGAGCGAGAATAATAAAAAAGAATGTTCTTTCTTTTCCGTATCCTTATTTTGGTTTGTGTTTAAAAAAAAATAATAACTGGTGATGAATATGAATTGGGAACAATAATTAATATAATTATAATATAGAAGAAAATAGAATAAAAAGATTTGATTTTATTATTATGGAACGCACATATCAATATGCATGGATTATACCTTTCGTTCCGCTTCTAGTTACTATGTTAATAGGATTGGGACTCCTGCTTATTCCAACAGCAACAAAAAATATTCGTCGTATATGGGCTTTTCCCGCTGTTTTATTGTTAAGTATAGTTATGGTCTTTTCCACCAAGCTGGCGATCCAGCAAATAAACGGTAGCTCAATTTATGAATATCTATGGTCTTGGAGCATCACCAGTGATTTTTCCTTAGAGTTCGGCTACTTGATTGATCCACTTACTTCTATTATGTCGATATTAATCACTACTGTTGGAATCATGGTTCTTATCTATAGTGATAATTATATGTCTCATGACCAAGGATATTTGAGATTTTTTGCTTATATGAGTTTTTTCAATACTTCTATGCTGGGATTAGTTACTAGTCCCAATTTGATACAAATCCATATTTTTTGGGAACTTGTGGGAATGTGTTCCTATTTGTTAATAGGTTTTTGGTTTACCCGACCAATTGCAGCAAATGCCTGTCAAAAAGCGTTTGTGACTAATCGTGTGGGGGATTTTGGTTTATTATTAGGAATCTTAGGTTTTTATTTAATAACAGGTAGTTTCGAATTTCAGGATTTATTCGAAATATTCAATGATTCGATCATTAATAACAATGAGATTAATTCCTCATTTGCTACGTTGTGTGCCTTCTTATTATTCCTTGGTGCAGTTGCTAAATCCGCGCAATTCCCGCTTCATGTATGGTTACCTGATGCTATGGAGGGACCTACTCCTATTTCGGCTCTTATACATGCGGCTACTATGGTAGCCGCAGGCATTTTTCTTGTAGCTCGGCTTCTTCCTCTTTTCATAGGCATACCTTACATAATGAATATCATTTCTTTGATA